GAATCGAAATATCGCTGCTACGCCAAAACTCGGCGCAAAGAACCAACCAGATTGCCCCAGTGGATAAATAAGGAATACGGAAACAAAAACAGCGATTGGAGCAGAGAATGAAATTGCATTATAAGGCCGCAATTGAACAGACCGAGCAAGTTCAAATTGACGTAACATGAAACCTATTAGTGCAAAAGCCCCATGGAGAGCGACAAAAGTCCACAGACCGCCTAATTGACACCAACGAGTAAAATCCCCTTGCGCTTCCGGGCCCCATAGTAGCAACAAAGAGTGTGCTAAACTATTGGCAGGGGTGGAAACTGCCGCGGTTAAGAAATTACAACCTTCCAAATAGGAACTAGCCAATCCATGGGTATACCAAGAAGTTACAAAAGTTGTCCCTGTAAACCAACCCCCTAAAGCGAAATAAGCACAAGGAAAGAGCAATAGGCCGGACCATCCTACAAAAACGAAACGGTCCCTTCGTAACCAGTCGTCCATAATATCAAATAGATCATTTTCTTCTTTAGTAACTCTACCAAGGGCTATAGTCATAGTGATCCTCCTATTCAATTACTTCAACCATTTCCGAGCACCTCATATCACTTCCAAGGCATACGATAGTTTGATTATCTGTGGACGATTTCTTTCTCGTTCAATGCCCTTTTTCAAAGGTCTCGAAGATAGAAATTTTTTATTTTTATCTATGGGGTCACAACCGAGGTCGTGGTAAATCCATGAATTTGATTCGATTAGTTTTTCTTATACTATAGAAATAAACATTTGAATTCAGCATTATTCCATGACTCCTATTTCAAAGCCTATCTTTTAAGGAAAAATGAAAATAAAAGTAACCCCTCTTTTCCCACTCGCTCTCTATTGCATGGGTGGAAGAACAAAAATTGGATTCTGAAAAAAAAAAGAAAGATATTGAAAAAAAAAAAATTGACTTTCGAAATCAATTTTTATGTGTAGCGGAAAGGAGTTGCGATTTCTTCTTATTCCTATAGAACATCTAGTAACAAGAATATGAAATCGTAAATAGCGAAAAATTCTTGCCTTGCGCGGTCTAAGTCTAAGGAAATACAAAAAATCCGCTTATACAATTTCATCTACATCGAATTTATATATCAGAATAGTGGATAGAGGCATCATTCAAGGAGTCAGGTCTACTTACTTTATCTTTCTTTCCAATTTTATGGTGGGTTTGATAAGAACCCTTTTTGTTTTGTTTATAAATAATCGAAAAAAGAGTTTTTTATTTTTTATATAACCTGCTTGTTTTATTATAACAAGTCCTATATGAAAATGCCCGCTGAAGAGAAAATCTATCTGATTGTTTCTCAGCCAATATCGAATTTTAGAAAGAAAAAACAAGAATTTTCTTCTTTTTTTTATTAACATTAAGAAAAAAGAATATAATTAAAATGGAATTGGCAATATAATTTTTATGGACTTTTGAAAGAAAAAGGAAGGATTTTTTGCAATCGTTATTTCTTGCCTCTGTCATATCACGGAAACCTTTCGATTTGGAACGGGGAGAGATGGCTGAGTGGACTAAAGCGGCGGATTGCTAATCCGTTGTACAATTTTTTTGTACCGAGGGTTCGAATCCCTCTCTTTCCGCCCCCTCGGATCATTTGGGACTTTCGAATTGGAAGGAATTCTGACCCCCGGATTTTCTCATAGATAAATGTACGAAACAAATCCAATTTGTAAGAAAAAATTCCAAAAAAATTTGGATTTTTACTCCTCACGCCCAGGATTACGTCCTGGGTCATTAGATAAGAATCCAAAGATAAAGAGGGAAACAAAGAATATCACTACTGTATAAACAAAAAGTTTGAGAGTAAGCATTACATAATCTCCAAGATTTTTTTTTTAAGGAATAGATTACCCGTTTTTCCTTACCACACAGATCCACTAGGATGGGTTTTGTTTATTTTTACACCTAAAAATGCAAAAATCAATTCTTGAAAAAAATTGCAAGAATTGATTTATAATAAGCACTCTTATCAATATCAAAAATTAGGTTAGGTATTGTGTGGGTACCTAAAGGTACCTGCTCAACGTAGGTGCAGGGGGTGGGGTAGAAAGGCGGATCCCAATTTATTGCTGCAGCTATACATTCAATGTAGAAGAATTAGAATTTTAGAATCGAAGGTTCATAATATAAGACTTCTCGGCTTTTATTCATTTTTAGAATTTTTTTGGAATGAATACATCATTCAATTTGGCAGACAGAACAGAGTAGTAAAGATTTCATCGAAAACTTACAGCAGCTTGCCAAACAAAGGCTAATAGAAAAAAGAGTATAGGTATGACAGGCATAAAATCCACGATTGGGTTGAAAATGGCATAAGCTTCGGGCAATTTGGCGAAGAAAAAACTAGTCGGATAAAGAACAGAATTAAAACAGATACAGGTTAAACTAAGTATATTAGGCATAACAAGCATTTCGTTCTTGTAGAGTAGATAATTGGATTTTGATTGAGTTATTTTTCTAAGGGAAAAAAGAAAAGGCGGGTTCAAAATCCTTTTTTCTTCGGACTTTCCCAAACGCAAAATACCTCCTTGTATTCGCACTCTCAAATGAGAATGGAAGAAATTCGACTTTCATATAATATCTTAATAGAATTCCATGTAATGATCAATGCATTTTTTGGATTCTATATTATCCGCATGTCTAGAATCCTAGCAAGAGAGTATCCCTCATTTTTTATGTAATTGAAGTGGGATTGACGAATAACAAATAAACATAATAGTGTTTATTAGTGTCGCATAAAACCAGAAATGGGGCGTGGCCAAGTGGTAAGGCAGCGGGTTTTGGTCCCGTTACTCGGAGGTTCGAATCCTTCCGTCCCAGATTTTTTCTGATGAAACGAAAGATGAAATCATATTGTACCCCACACGAGACAAAAGAAAGTTTATTAAAGAGAATAATTATCTCTTATGAACTCTTAGATTAGATGCATTTCTAAGCATTCTTTTTCTTTCTCAGAAAACATAATCAAGTGTCAAGTCCAGTCAAATTGAATATCTTTATTTTCATGAAAAATTGGGTCTATCAGTCACATTCAGGATATGCCCCTACTACTACTCATTACTCATATGTGTTTTGAAATTCGAACTTCTTAGATAAACTTTATGCTCCATATCCATGAAGGGGGAATTCTTACATGATACATTTGACATCTAATGTGAAAGAAAAGAAGGACCCCCTATTTATTTTTCCCGAACTAAAGAACTAAAGTAAGTAAATAAAAAGAAAATAAAGGGGGTATCCTAATTCTATATTTCATGGCCAGATTAAAGAATAGGAAGTTTTTAGTTTCAGCACAGGTCTTAAAACTTTTGACCAAGATCGGCTTGCGAAAAAAGAAAAAGGGTTTCTATTCTATGGATAGGAACTCCATTTTTGTATTTTAGATATTATCTGATTTGCAAATATCCATTTCTAAATCAATGGAATGTGAGGATTAGAGAGAAATTCATATATTCTGTCTACTCGGCTTTCGAATTAATTGAAAAAATTTTAAACTTGACGTAAAACACTGTATAAAAAATGAGACCTATCCCTTTATGATAGAGATAGATTTTTGTTGTATTATATTATTAGTAAAAAGGGCCCCTCTTTGGTTAAGCGAAAACCATCTCGATCTGCGATTCTTTAAATATCCAGAATGATCCATTCTGGTAAGGATAAGGTAAGAACTGTTCGTTGGATAGAATGGATTCAAAAAATCATACTTCTCCTTATTTTTGATTTGGAGTTGCTTCTTTTAGGTAAAAGAAAGAATGCTATAAGTAAAAGCAAAGGCCTTAATTTGACTTTACACGAAATGTGTTTTTTTTTTTACTTCATTTTTTTCCCTCTTTTGGTATTCGAGTCGAAGAAGTACGAGAATTCTATAACTACCAAAAAACTTTCAATCTTTTCATTGGAATAGTTTATTTAGTTAATAGTTTTTGTTATGGAAAAATATATTGCTAATCTAATTCTAATATAGTAATTAAATTAATTAAACTTTTTTTGAGGTTGATAGTTTATTTGTTGGAGAAGAGTCGATCCTTCGCTTCTCATTTCAGGATTGACCATCTCGAGTCCTCTGTTGAGGATGAAAATTCAATAAAAAATAAGTCTTAAGCAAACTTGTTTATTCGTCTTTTTCGAACTATGTTTCCTTTCCTTCATATGATAGAATATGGGTTTAAATAAATTGGATCTTTGCGGAGTCTTCCCCGATAAATACTTATTTCTTTTATCCATATTTCTCCATAGATAGCAAGTTTGAATTAGTATACAAAAAACTAAACTAAACCAATGACTATTCATGATCCCATCCATATTGGATCAATTCCCTATACCACTTTGCAATGAAATTAGAGGAATGTTTGTTATGGTAAAACTTCGTTTAAAACGATGTGGTAGAAAGCAACGTGCGACTTGAAGGACATGATCGATTGTGGATTTTGTTATCCATCATTTTCCATAGTAATGAAAATGCTCTTGGCTCGACATAGTCTGTTCTATTCGTCCCGAACCAAATTTGCGCTGGGTTGTTTGTAAGTAAATAGTACACGATGGAGCTCGAGAGGACAGAATTGATTTTTTATCAAGGGAAAGAATCTAGGGTTAGTGAAAACTAATAAATTAGGCCAACTTTGTCAGTCTATCCTTAATATAGAAATCGAAAGGTTAAAATAAGAAAAGAAGAAAGTCCAATTTTGGAAGATTGGAAAAACTCTTTCAATTAAAAGTTTATCAGAATCAATCGCCCATATTCGATTTCTATAGAAGAGGGAAATGCTTTATCGAAGGAAATAAGAAAAAAAGGGTATGTTGCTACTCTTTTGAAAGAAAAAAGAATAGGAATTCCCGAAGTAATGTCTAAACCCAAGGATTTCACAAATCAAAGATAAAGAATTCCGGAACAAGTAAACGCGATTTTCAATTGTCTCAACAATAGAATTGGATCAGAATAAGGAATAAAAGTCAATTCGTTCGAGATGAGACAAAGAAAAGAGTTTAGAGACGACTCAAAAAATTTGGAAGGATTTTTCCTTTTAAGTCTGTCAGTCAAAATTAACCAACTTGAGTCATGAGTATAAATGAAATTTGTTTTTTCTGTAAGGAAATTAATGCAAGTCATAGTCTAATTTCTATCTACTTGTATTATAGACAGAAATTCGAATCTTTTTCTCGAGCCGTATGAGGAGAAAACCTCCTATACGTTTCTAGGGGGGGCATTGTTTAGCTACATCTATCCCAATAAGCTGTCTATCGAATCGTTGCAATTGATGTTCGATCTCGAAGAGAAGGAAGAGATCTTCGAAAAGTAGGTTTTTATGATCCGATAAAGAATCAAACTTGTTTAAATGTTCCAGCTATTCTCTATTTCCTTGAAAAGGGTGCTCAACCTACAAGAACTGTTTATGATATTTTAAGGAAGGCAGAATTCTTTAAAGAAAAAGAAGGAACTTTGAGTTAATTGAAGAACTAAATGAATAAAAAAGTAGGAGAGGATCACTAGTATCCCTCGTTGTCTAATTATTTAGACACAATTTGCCTCTTTCTTAGTCCTATTTTTGACTGGATTTATGTCGTGCCAATCCAACATAAGCCCTTATTTTATTTACTTTTTCTATCTAATTTGTTTTCTTACCATTGTATTTCCATTGACAAAGGTCTATTGAACAAATAGAATTTGTAGATAGATAGGTCTCTTTATCCTCACTCCATATTAGGTTTTTCTGTCTACACTTCGCTCAAATGATAAGGTTGTCCCTCTTGCATGTACTCTCATACAAGATTTATTTATATAAAGAAATATAAATTGCTAAAAAAATGACAATTTTGCTATCGTGATTGGGGCCGCTCCTTTTTTAACCTTAGTGAAATTTAGCCGAACCTGTTCATTTTGGCATTTGAGTGTTTTTAATGGGCGATAAAATCTTTCTTTTAATGTTTTGCTAGTTCAATGTTTTGACAGGAGCGTGCGGTGTAATTCCATTGATTTTTGGGTTTCGATCGTATCTAAGATCCTATTTTATCTGGGTTGCTAACTCAATGGTAGAGTACTCGGCTTTTAAGTGCGACTATGATCTTTTACACATTTGGATGAAGCAACAAATTCGTCCAGACTCTTGGTAGAGTCTAGAAGACCACGACTGATCCTCAAGGGTAATGAATGGAAAAAATAGCATGTCGTAATAAAATCAATTTCTTATTTTTGATTTTTGGAATGGAATAAAAAATTCCTATTTTCTGGGTCTAGTGAATAAATGGATAGAGCCTGGCTCCAATTCTGGTAAAATAAAAAGCAACGAGCTTAACTTCTTAATTGAAATGATTCCCCGATCTAATTAGACGTTAAAAATAGATTAGTGCCTGATGCGGGGAAAGGTTGGGTTTTCCTATGAACGGACCCTTGATTTTTTCTTTTTTTTTTTTAGAAATCCTAATTATTCTTGATTATAGATTGAAAAGGGATGTTATGGATTGAATGTGTAAAAGAAGCAGTATATTGATAAAGAGACTGGATTCCAAAGTCAAAAGAGCGATTGGCCTGCAAAAATAAAAGATTTGTTCTCTTTTGTAATTAGAACAAACATAAACTAATTGGATAGAAAAGGAAAAGATCTGTGGATTAGATTCCTTTTCTTTCCAGGGTTTGTATTAAAAAATGCAACACCCTGTTTTGACCATATTGCACTATGTATCATCATTTGAGAAACCGAGAAATGCTTCTTCTTTCTGATTCAAGTAGAAATACAAATGGAAAAATTGGAAGGGTATTCAGAAAAACAGAAATCTCGTCAACAATACTTCGTTTACCCACTTCTCTTTCAGGAGTATATTTATGCATTTGCCCATGATTATGGATTAAAAGGTTCCGAACCTGTGGAAATTGTTAGTTGTAATAACAAGAAATTTAGTTCACTACTTGTGAAACGTTTAATTATTCGAATGTATCAGCAGAATTTTTGGATTAACTCGGTTAATCATCCTAACCAAGATCGATTGTTGGATTACAACAATTTTTTTTATTCTGAGTTTTATTCTCAGATTCTATCTGAGGGGTTTGCGATCGTTGTAGAAATCCCATTCTCGCTACGAGAATTATCTTGTCCGAAAGAAAAAGAAACACCAAAGTTTCAGAATTTACGATCTATTCATTCAATATTTCCCTTTTTAGAAGACAAATTTTTGCATTTACATTATCTATCACATATAGAAATACCCTATCCTATCCATTTTGAAATCTTGGTTCAACTCCTTCAATACCGGATCAAAGATGTTCCATCTTTGCATTTATTGCGATTCTTTCTCAACTACTATTCGAATTGGAATAGTCTTATTACTTCAATGAAATCGATTTTTCTTTTGAAAAAAGAAAATAAAAGACTATTTCGATTCCTATATAACTCTTATGTATCAGAATATGAATTTTTCTTGTTGTTTCTTCGTAAACAATCTTCTTGCTTACCATTAACATCTTCTGGAAC